TGGGTTTATACCAATGAACAAAAAAAGTACAACATGAATAATGAATTATTAAGTCGAATAAAAGTTCTAGAAAAAGAAAAGAGATCTCTTGTTATAGATATGCTCGAAAAAAGGACCAGATTGTACAATGATGAAAATGAACAAAAATGCTTGCACAAAACATATGATCCTCTTTTGAATGGACCATATCGCGGAACAATAAAAAAATTATATTCAAAGAATGATTTAATCAGCAATAGAAATAGAACAACGGAAGATGCCATAGAAACGTTTTGGATAAATAAGATTCATGATATACTTTATATATATAATGATTCCCGAAAATTTGAACATCAAAAAAATTTACTTGATGGGGAATCGGTATTGAATTTTATTGGAAATTCTTTATCCTCAATATCAATAGGGAAATTTTCTTTTGAATCCACACATAGTTTTAATTTGCAAAAATTTTCTTTGTTGTCTTTATTAGCAGAACAAAAAACGATTGATTTAGAAAGTCAAGCAAAAGCTTTAAAATTTCGAATTGATGGAATTACAACTGATCTCAATGATGAAACGACAATTAGAAATAAATCTATTGGAATAGAAGAAATTTTGAAAAAGGTTCCTCGATGGTCATATAAATTGACCAATGGTTTAGAAGAAGAGGACGAAAATGAAGAAGAATCAACGGAAGATCCCGGTCTTCGTTCAAGAAAAGCCAAACGTGTGGTAATTTATACTGATAACGATCAAAATACCAATTCTATTACTACTAATAATAGTATTAGTAATAATGATGAAGTGGAAGAAGTAGCTTTGATACGTTACTCACAACAATCTGATTTTCGTCGGGATATAATCAAAGGATCCATGCGTGCTCAAAGACGTAAAACAATTACTTGGGAAATGTTTCAAGCAAATATGCATTCTGCACTTTTTTTGGATCGAATAGACAAAACATTTTTTTTCTCTTTTTTTGATATATCTGAAATGAGAAATAGAATTTTTAGGAATTGGCTGAGAAGAGAACCAGAATTGAGAATTTCCGAATGTGAAGAAGAGACAAAAGAAAAGGGGAAAAAATACAAGGAAAAGAAAGAGGAAAATAAACGGATACGGATAGCAATATCCGAAACTTGGGATACCATTATATTTGCTCAAGCAATAAGGGGTTCCATGTTAATAACGCAATCTTTTCTTAGAAAATACATTATATTGCCCTCATTGATAATAGCTAAAAATATCGGTCGTATATTATTATTCCAATTCCCCGAGTGGGACGAGGATTTGAAAGAATGGAATAGGGAAATGCATGTTAAATGCACCTATAATGGTGTTCAATTATCAGAAACAGAATTTCCAAAGGATTGGTTAACAGATGGTATTCAGATAAAGATTCTATTTCCTTTCTGTCTGAAACCTTGGCGAAAGCCTAAGGTACGATCTAATCTAACGAAAAAAAAAAGAAAAAAAGAAAATTTTTGTTTTTTAACAATCTGGGGAATGGAAGCAGAGCTTCCCTTCGGTTCTCCCCGAAAACAATCGCCTTTTTTTGAACCTATTTATAAGGAACTCGAAAAAAAAATTCGAAAAGTAAAAAAGAAATTTTTTCGAGTTTTAAGAGTTTTCAAAGAAAGAAAAAAATGGTTTCTGAAAGTTAGGAAAGAAAGAACGGGATGGATCCTCCCAATAGTTCTAATTCGAAAACAAATAATGAAAGAATTTGAAAAAGTAAACCCAATTTTCTTATTTAAATTGAGTAAAGTGAAAGTATATGAACCACATGAAAAGAAAAAAAATGACAAAACTCCTAATAAGATTACTCGTGAATCGAGTATTCAAATTCGATCTATGAATTGGACAAGTTATTCACTCATAGAAAAAAAAATGAAAGATCTTGCCGATAGGACACTCGCAACAAGGAATCAAATAGAACAAATCACAAAAGACAATAAAAAAATAGCTATAATTTGTGATGGTAAAAGATTGGAATCGTGTAAAAATATTTTTCAGATACTCAAAAGACAATACATTCGATTATTACGTAAATCAGATTATTTTATGAAATCTTTCATCGAAAAAATATACATAAATATCTTCCATATTTTCAATATCAATATACAACTTTTCTTTGAATCAAAAAAAAAAAATTTGAATAAATCTACCATTTACAACGATGAAACAAATCAAAATACAATGAACTTTATTTCGACTCTAAAAAAGTCCTTTTCTAATAGTATTAATAGTACTACTCTTATTACTGAAATTAGTAATAATTCAAATATTTATTACAACTTATCCTCCTTGTCTCAAGCATATGTATTTTACATATTATCGCAAACTCAATTATTTAACAAGTATGACTTGAGATCTATACTTCACTATGACAGAACTTATCCATTTCTTAGGGGTACAATTAAGAATTATTGTATGACACAAGGAATATTTGATACCAAATCAAGGTACAAGAAAATTCATAAGTCTGAAATAAATGAATGGAAAAACTGGTTAAGGGATCATTATCAATACAAATTATCTCAGACGAAATGGTTTCAATTAGTACCCCCAAAATGGGGAAATAAAGTAAATAAACATTATATAATTCAAAATAAAGATAAAGACTCAATAAAATTGGATTCATATAAAAAAGAAAAAGACCAATTAATTCATTACATGAAACAAAATCATAATTATGATGCAGTGGATTCATTAACGAGTCAAAAAGAAAAATTGAAAAAACACTACAGATATGATCTTTTATCACATGAATATATGAATTATGGGAATAGAGAGGACTCATATATTTATGAATCTACATTACAAGTAAATGGGAACCAAGAAATTCCATATAATTTATACACAATGAAAGCCGAATCATATTATATATTAATAACTATAGTTATTAATGATTACCTAGAGGAAGGATATATTGTTGATATGGATCAAAATATGAATAGAAAATATTTTGATTCTAGAATTCTTTGTTTTTCTATTAGAAAAAATATTGATATTGAAGCTTGGATCAATGCGCATATCGATACCAAGATTAATAAAAATCTTAAGACTGAAACTAATAATTATCAAAAACTTGAAAAAAAAAAACTTTTTGTTTTTGATTGGATAGGAATGAATGAAGAAAGATTATATCATAAGATATCAAATCCAGAACCTTGGTTCTTCCCAGAATTTGGGCTACTTTTTAATGCGTATAAAATTAAACCACAGATCATACCAATTCAATTACTTTTTTTTAATTTTGATTTCTATGAAAATCTTAGTCAATCTAATAACATTAACTTAAATCAAAAAAAGAATCCTCATATATCATCTAATCAAAAAGAATATCTTGAATTTGAAAATTCCAACCAAGAAAAAAATGAACAACAAGGCCAAGGAGATCTTAGATCAGATCTACGAAAACAAAAAAAAAAAAAAGATGTTGAAGAGAATCATACGAAATCAGAAATTAAAAAACATAAAAAGAAAAAACAATCCAAAAGCAATAAGGAAGCAGAACTCTATTTTTTCTTGAAAAAATATTTCCTTTTTCAATTAAGATGGGATGACTCCTTGAATCAAAGAATGATCGATAATATCAAGGTATATTGTCTCCTACTTAGACTAATAAATACAAAGGAAATTGTTATATCCTCGATTCAAAGAGGAGAGATGTGTCTGGATGTGATGCTGATTCAAAAGGATCTAGCTCTTACAGAACTAATAAAAAAAGGAATATTGATTATCGAACCAATTCGTCTATTTCTAGAAAGGGGTGTAAAATTGATTATATATCAAACCATAGGTATTTCATTGATCAATAAGAACCAAACTAATGGAAAATACCTAAAAAAAAGATATGTTGATAAGAAAAGTTTCGATAGATACATTGGACGATATAACAATATGCTTGCGAATGGAGACAAAAATCATTATGATTTTTTTGTTCCTGAAAATATTCTATCTCCTAGACGTCGTAGAGAATTAAGAATTCTAATTTGTTTCAATTCCTGTAATTGGAATGTTGTGGATAGAAATCCAGCATTTTGCAATGAAAACAAGATAAAAAACTACAGACAATTTTTGAATAAGCATCTTAATACAGATACAAATAAATTCACTACAGATACAAATAAATTCACTAAATTCAAATTCTTTCTTTGGCCCAATTACCGATTAGAAGATTTAGCTTGTATGAATCGTTATTGGTTTGATACCAATAATGGCAGTCGATTCAGTATGTCAAGGATACATATGTATCCGCGATTCAGAATTATCTAATGATATATTTCCTATCTAATCAGATAATATGCGAGATATCTAGTAGATAAAAGCAAAAAAAAAATATACATATATCCTGTTACATTCTAGTACATGATACTTGATTAAATAGTGTATTCATATCCATTCAACTGGATCTAGGAGGAAATCCGCAGAATCTTTTTTTTTTTTTATATATACAAAGAAATCATTCTCTTTCGTGAATGCAAAAATACCCTTTTCTATTTTCTATCTAATCAAATTTTCAATTCGATTTGGATGAAGTAAAAAAGTGGTATATGAATAAATCCAAATTTTTATCTGGTAGAGACAAAAATTACTGGCATAATAATTTATTATTTTTCCCGATCGGTAAAATCCACAAAAAAGAAAGAAAAAGATGAAAAAAATTTATGATCAAAAATTCATTCATCTCAGTTATTCCACAAGAAGAAAAAGAGAAAAACAAGGGATCTGTTGAATTTCAAGTATTCAGTTTCACCAATAAGATACGTAGACTTACTTCCCATTTAGAATTGCACAAAAAGGATTTTTTATCGCAAAGAGGTCTACGAAAAATTCTGGGAAAACGTCAACGACTGCTGACTTATTTGTCAAAGAAAAATGGAGTACGTTATAAGAAATTAATTGGTCAGTTGGATATTCGGGAACCCAAAATTCATTAATTTAAAAATTTCAAGATTCGTTTTGAATTTATTATTAGTTATGAGATTTTTCCTTTAAAAAAAAAATTTAGGAAATAATGAATCGGGGAAGAAAAAATATGACTGTACCGGATACAAGAAAGGGTTTGATGATAGTCAATATGGGTCCTCACCACCCATCAATGCATGGTGTTCTTCGACTGATCGTTACTCTCGAGGGTGAAGATGTTATTGACTGTGAACCCATATTGGGCTATTTACACAGAGGAATGGAAAAAATAGCAGAAAACCGAACAATTATACAATATCTGCCTTATGTAACACGTTGGGATTATTTAGCTACTATGTTCACAGAGGCAATAACGGTAAATGCGCCAGAACAGTTGGGAAATGTTCAAGTACCCCAAAGAGCGAGTTATATAAGAGTAATTATGCTAGAACTGAGTCGTATAGCTTCTCATTTGTTATGGCTTGGACCTTTTATGGCGGATATTGGTGCACAGACTCCCTTTTTCTATATTTTCAGAGAGAGGGAATTACTATATGATTTATTTGAAGCTTCTACAGGTATGCGAATGATGCATAATTATTTCCGTATCGGAGGAGTAGCTGCTGATCTACCTCATGGATGGATAGATAAATGTTTGGATTTCTGCGATTATTTTTTAACCAGAGTTGCTGAATATGAAAAACTTATTACGCGGAATCCCATTTTTTTGGACCGAGTTGAAGGAGTGGGCATTATTGGTGGGGAGGAAGCAATAAATTGGGGCTTATCAGGACCCATGTTACGAGCTTCTGGAATACCATGGGATCTTCGTAAAGTTGATCATTATGAGTGTTACAATGAATTCGATTGGGAAGTCCAATGGCAAAAAGAAGGAGATTCATTAGCTCGTTATTTAGTACGAATAGGTGAAATGACGGAGTCCATAAAAATTATTCAACAGGCTATAGAAGGGATTCCGGGGGGGCCCTATGAGAATTTAGAAGTCCGACGCTTTGATTTTGATAGAGCAAAAAATTCTGAATGGAATGATTTGGAATATGGATTCATTAGTAAAAAACCTTCACCCAATTTTGAATTGTCGAAACAAGAACTTTATATGAGAGTAGAAGCCCCAAAAGGAGAATTAGGAATTTATATGATAGGAGATAATAGTGTTTTCCCTTGGAGATGGAAAATTCGTCCACCCGGTTTCATCAATTTGCAAATTCTTCCCCAATTAGTTAAAAGAATGAAATTGGCTGATATCATGACGATACTAGGTAGTATAGATATCATTATGGGAGAAGTTGATCGTTGAAATGATAATTGATATGACAGAAGTGCAAGCTATCAATTCTTTTTCTAGTTCGGAATCCGTAAAAGAAGTCTATGGACTCATATCGCTGTTTATCCCCATTTTGTCCCTTATATTAGGAATCATAATAGGGGTACTCGTAATTGTGTGGTTAGAAAGAGAAATATCCGCAGCGATACAACAACGTATTGGGCCTGAATATGCTGGCCCATTGGGAATTCTTCAAGCTATAGCGGATGGGACCAAACTACTTTTTAAAGAGGACCTTTTCCCATCTAGAGGTAATATTCGTTTGTTTAGTATTGGACCGTCTCTAGCGGTTATATCGATTCTACTAAGTTATTTAGTAATGCCCTTCGGGTATCGTCTTGTTTTAGCCGATCTCAGTATCGGTGTTTTTTTATGGATCGCCATTTCAAGTATTGCCCCTATTGGGCTTCTTATGTCAGGATATGGCTCGAATAATAAATATTCCTTTTCGGGTGGTCTACGGGCTGCTGCTCAATCTATTAGTTATGAAATACCATTAACTCTATGTGTGTTATCAATATCTCTACGTGTGATTCGTTGGAACATGAACTTTTTACTTCTCTACTCGAAATAAAGAAAAGAGCTTGAACGTATTGAATAGATATTCCCCTTTTTATTTATCATTCGGGTTGATGAGTTAAACCAGATAGTTATATGAGTGAAAGAAAACAGCCTCTAAATTCGCAGTAAGAAGACAAAATCTCATTCCCTATGTACAAGAATAAAATGGAAGTAAACATAAGATAAGCAGTGTAAACAGTTTACCCCAAGATTAGATTCTTTGATTAGTTATCATATCTTGAAGCGGGCACAAAAGATCAACTGTATGGAGTTTCCACTACTGTTTTGTATGTATTACCATACCTGGGATCAATCTAAAATAGTGGACGGTTAGAAACACTAAGGTACACAAAAGATTAGTAATGGAGATAGTTTTAGGTAGGAAAAAAGAGGTATTTCCACATAAAAAGAATCATAAGAAGGGCTTTAAGTTGGTAGAAATGATCAAGCAGTACTTCCTCACAATTCCGATCTAGAGTATACTCCTATTCACTGATTAAGGGAATGACTATAAAGAACGAATTAATCCTTTTTTCGAAGTAGCTTCTTCTCAGAAAGAAGAACAGGAACAAAAGAAATGGAATACATACAATAATACAGACAATAAAAATATATATAGATAGAATAAGAAAAATGAAGAAAAAAAATATTTATTTTTTTTCTTCTATCCATACATATGGAATTCTTATCATGATTCATGAAATGAACTAGTCTCTAATTCTTTAATATCTATTGACATAACAAGTATTTTATTAAAGGATTAAGTTATTACTGAAACAAAGATAAATTTGAATTCTAAAGGATGAGAATGAGATCAATTCGGAAGTGTTTTTTTTTTCTTATTCTAGCAGACGGAATTTCATTGGTCTAATTTGGGATTATGTAATGTATCTTTATTCTTCTATTTACCTACAAAGATGTTGACGGAATCGGTCCTTACATTTATTTGTAACCATAGAGGAGCCGTATGAAGCTGAGGTCTCATGTACGGTTTTGGAATAGCGATAGGAACAGTGAGTGATGTTATTATCGACTATGATTATCTAATAGTTTAAGTACAGTTGATATAGTTGAGGCGCAGTCAAAATATGGTTTTTGGGGGTGGAATCTATGGCGTCAACCTATAGGATTTATAGTTTTTCTAATTTCTTCTCTAGCAGAATGTGAGAGATTACCTTTTGATTTACCAGAAGCAGAAGAGGAATTAGTAGCAGGTTATCAAACCGAATATTCAGGTATCAAATACGGTTTATTTTACGTTGCTTCTTACCTAAATTTATTAGTTTCTTCATTATTTGTAACAGTTCTTTACTTAGGTGGGTGGAATTTATTTATTCCATACATATTCATTCCCGAACTTTTGGTAAAAAATAAAATGGTTGTAGTCTTTGGAATAACAATTGATATCTTTATTACATTAGTTAAAGCTTATTTGTTTCTGTTCATTTCTATCACAACAAGATGGACTTTACCTAGGATGAGAATGGATCAGCTATTAAATCTTGGATGGAAATTTCTTTTACCTATCTCTTTAGGTAATCTATTATTGACAACTTCTTTTCAACTTGTTTCACTATAAATAATAGAATATGATAACGATATTCTAGATTCCTAACCTTTCTCAAACAAGAAAAAGAAACATCACTTTATTCATGGATATCTACAATATGTTCCCTATGGTGACTGGGTTCATAAATTACGGTCAACAAACAATACGAGCTGCAAGGTACATTGGTCAAAGTTTTATAATTACCCTATCTCACACAAATCGTTTACCTGTAACTATTCAATATCCTTATGAAAAATCAATCGCATCAGAGCGTTTCCGCGGTCGAATTCACTTTGAATTTGATAAATGTATTGCTTGTGAAGTATGTGTTCGTGTATGTCCAATAGATCTACCCGTTGTTGATTGGAGATTAGAAAAAAATATAAAAAAAAAACAATTGCTTAATTACAGTATTGATTTTGGATTCTGTATATTTTGTGGTAACTGTGTCGAGTATTGTCCAACAAACTGTTTATCAATGACTGAAGAATATGAACTTTCCACTTATGATCGTCACGAGTTGAATTATAATCAAATTGCTTTGGGACGATTACCGATGTCAGTAATTGGAGATTACACAATTCAAACAGTTCTGAATTGGACTCAAATCAAAATAGACAAGAATAAACTACCTGATTCGAGAACGATTACCAATTACTAAGATTTTGTTTTAATATAGAACTTTTTTTCATTTTGGTTGATTAGTAACTCTTAATACTAACTATAATATAACCATTTAGTATTGAGAATTATTGTTTGATTTAAGCTGAAAATACATTTTCCTCATAATTTATTTCGAAATAAACAATTTGAATTACTCTTTTTCGAATAAAAACAGGAATAAGATTAAATTCAATTAGAAACATTTCATATACAAGAAAAAATAGAGTAACCCTTTTTCTGAATCATTCAGTAAGGTCATGAAATATTTCGACTTATTTATCTCTTATTTTATACATAATGGATTTACTTGGACCAATACATGATATTCTTGTAATATTTCTGGGATCAGTTCTTATATTAGGGGGTTTGGGAGTAGTATTACTTACCAATCTAATTTATTCTGCCTTTTCGTTGGGATGGGTTCTTTTTTGTATATCCTTATTCTATATTTCATCAAACTCCTATTTTGTAGCTGCTGCGCAGCTCCTTATTTATGTGGGAGCCATAAATGTCTTAATTATATTTGCTGTAATGTTCATAAGTGGTTCAGAATATTCTAATGATTCCCATCTTTGGACCATTGGGGATGGGGTCACTTCAGTGGTTTGTACAAGTATTTTTTTTTCACTAATTACTACTATCCCAGATACATCATGGTACGGGATTATTTGGACTACAAGATCAAACCAAATTATAGAACAGGACCTAATAAGTAATGTTCAACAAATTGGGATTCATTTATCAACAAATTTTTATCTTCCGTTTGAACTTATTTCGATAATTCTTTTAATTTCTTTAATAGGTGCAATTACTATGGCTCGTCAATAATAAATACTTAGAATTTCAAATTCTAAATCAAATAAAAAATAGAAAGGTTTTCGTTAAATTTATTGCCAATACCCTCTTTTCTTTTGTAATTGTTCTATTTTAGTCAAGTGAATCAGTTGAATTGTTATTCGTATTGAAATTTGATGAGGAATTAGTCAATGATGTTCGAACATGTACTAGTTTTGAGTGTATATTTATTTTCTATCGGTATCTATGGATTGATCACAAGTCGAAACATGGTTAGAGCACTTATGTGTCTTGATCTTATACTAAATTCGGTTAATATTAATCTCGTAACATTTTCTGATTTATTTGATAGTCGACAATTAAAAGGAGACATTTTCTCAATCTTTGTTATAGCTGTTGCAGCTGCTGAAGCAGCTATTGGTCTAGCTATTGTTTCGTCGATCTACCGTAACAGAAAATCAACTCGTATCAATCAATCCAACTTGTTGAATAATTAGTAGCAATAATCATAAATAATCATATAAATAAAGACATATTAAGACATATATATAATATTTATTGTATAATTTAGAATTTATCTATATAATATATTCATATTGATCTGATTAACCAATTTGAATTCGCATGTGCTATGACCACGTTTGTGAAAAGTCAGAATTTCTTAGCCCTTTCCTATGAACAGATTTAGAAATATTAATCCATCTTTAGATGGATTAATAAAATTTGATAAACCACTGATTCGTCTGGTGTTTATAATATTATAATATAAATATATGATTCATTTACTATGGATTTTACCAGACCAGATCGAAAAGTTTTATGTTCAAAACTGGAATTTGTAGACCCAATGTCGCATTCAGTAAAAATTTATGATACATGTATAGGGTGTACTCAATGTGTACGAGCCTGTCCCACAGATGTATTGGAAATGATACCTTGGAATGGATGTAAAGCTAAACAAATTGCTTCTGCGCCAAGAACCGAGGACTGTGTAGGTTGTAAGAGATGTGAATCTGCTTGCCCAACAAATTTTTTGAGTGTTCGTGTTTATTTATGGCATGAAACAACTCGGAGCATGGGTCTATCTTATTGATACGTTACAAAAAACTCCACTTGAATCATTTGATTCCTTTTTACCGACAAAAACCCGTACTCGATAAAATATATTATTCCGAGCACGGGTTTTTCTGGTCAAAGCGTATCTTGTCTTTATCACGAGTTATTTTCCTTGGTTAACAATAATTGTCGTTTTGCCAATATTTGCAGCTTCTTCCATTTTTTTTCTCCCCCATAAAGGGAATAAGGTCTTTCGATGGTATACTACTTGTATTTGTTTAATGGAACTCCTCCTAACAACCTATGTATTCTGTTATCATTTCCAATTGGATGATCAATTAATCCAATTGGAGGAGGATTTCAAATGTATAAATATTTTTGATTTTCACTGGAGACTGGGAATCGATGGACTTTCCATAGGACCCATTTTACTAACAGGATTTATCACTACTTTGGCAACTTTAGCGGCTTGGCCAGTTACTCGAAATTCGCGATTGTTCTATTCACTAATGTTAGTAATGTATAGTGGTCAAATAGGATTATTTTCTTCTCGAGACCTTTTACTTTTTTTCATCATGTGGGAGTTAGAATTAATTCCTGTTTACTTACTTCTATCTATGTGGGGGGGAAAGAAACGTTTGTATTCGGCTACAAAGTTTATTTTGTACACTGCAGGGGGTTCCGTTTTTCTCTTAATAGGAGTTTTAGGTATGGGTTTATATGGTTCCAATGAACCAACATTAGATTTTGAAAGATTAGCTAATCAATCATATCCTGTAGCATTGGAAATTATATTCTATTTTGGTTTCCTTATTGCTTATGCTGTCAAATCGCCGATTATACCCCTGCATACATGGTTACCAGATACCCATGGAGAAGCACATTACAGTACATGTATGCTTCTAGCTGGAATCTTATTAAAAATGGGAGCATATGGATTGATTCGAATTAATATGGAATTATTACCCCACGCTCATTCTTTATTTTCTCCCTGGTTGGTGATAGTTGGAACGATACAAATAATCTATGCAGCTTCAACCTCTTTCGGTCAACGCAATTTAAAAAAGAGAATAGCCTGCTCTTCCGTATCTCACATGGGTTTCATAATTATAGGAATTGGTTCTATAACCGACACAGGACTTAATGGGGCTATTCTACAAATACTCTCTCATGGATTTATTGGTGCTGCACTTTTTTTCTTGGCGGGAACGAGTTGTGATAGAATACGTTTTGTTTATCTAGACGAAATGGGTGGGATATCTCTTCCAATGCCAAAAATATTTACTATGTTTAGTAGTTTCTCGATGGCTTCTCTTGCATTGCCGGGAATGAGTGGTTTTGTTGCCGAATTGGTAGTATTTTTGGGGATAATTACCAGTCCAAAATATCTTTTAATGCCAAAAATTCTAATTACTTTTGTAATGGCAATTGGAATGATATTAACTCCTATTTATTTATTGTCTATGTCACGTCAGATGTTCTATGGATACAAGTTATTCAATGTCCCAAACTCCCTTTTTGTAGATTCTGGACCGCGAGAACTATTTGTTTCGATCTGTATCTTTTTACCCGTAATAGGTATTGGTATTTATCCGGATTGTGTTTTCTCACTATCAGTTGATAAAATAGAAGGTATTTTATCTAATTATTTTCATAGATAGTTTTCATTAATGAGAAAGTATTATAATTCTGTGGTTTTCATTTACTATTTTTTATTCCCCATACAATGGAAAAAAGTGAATTCAAATTGTAATTAGATACATCTCGAGTTTTGGAGAACTAAGGAAGTGGTTCTCCAAAACTCGCACAAACTTTCATTATATATGGCCTGATATTCTTATCTTATGTATTTCTTTGTATTCTTTTTATGTTTATGTAATTTATTCAATTAGATTGTAATGTGAATGAACCATAACTATGTAGACCTATTCCTAATAGATTGATCCCAAAATAGCATATCCAAATTATAAGAAATCCTATAGAAGCTACAAGTGCTGGATTGGTACCTTGAAAATTGATATTTATTCTAATATGCGAATAAATCGCGAATATGGTCCAAGTAATAAATGCCCAAGTTTCTTTGGGGTCCCAATTCCAATAGGATCCCCATGCCTCATTAGCCCATACTGCTCCCGAAAGTATGCCCATGGTTAAAAAAATGAACCCTAAACTAATGATACGATAAGTCCAATAATCCAAACGCTGAGTCAATTGATATTTGTAATAATTTCGAAATGAAAGAAAAGAGGTGTTTTTAAAAACACTTCTTTTTTTATTCAAATATTCGGTCTCAGCAAAGAAAAATGACTTAATTAATAAATTTTTCCTTTTACAAAAAATATCCATGTTTTTTCGAAATGTAATAACTAAAAGAGCGACTGATAATAATGATCCGCATAAAAGAGTTGCATAGCTCAATAACATCATACTTACGTGCATCATTAACCATTGAGATTTTAGAGCAGGTACTAATATTGCAGATTGTCGCATTTCAGTTGAAAGACATGACGTGACGAAGCCTTGAGTAAAAATAACACTTGGTACAGTTATTACGCTTAAATCATTTTTAGAATTCCTAAGATAGGGAATCATATGAATAATGGAGAAACTCCACGAAAGGAAGATTAATGATTCGTATAAATTACTTAACGGAAAATGCCCCGAATAAATCCACCGAGTAATTAATAATCCTGTTATAGAGAAAAAAGTGGATATTATCCCTTTTTCCGACGAATCACATAATCCTGCAATTTTGGGGATTAATAAGGTCATCAAATGAATCGTAATCACAATTGAAATGATCGAAAAAGAGATATGAGTTAATATATGTTCTAAAGTCACAAATATCATAAAAAAGGTCCCATTGCCAAATGGAAATCAGGAATTAAATATATTATAGAATGAATCTATTCTGCCCTTTTATGGGATGCCGCCACTCGGACTCGAACCGAGATGCTCTAGCACTGCTTCCTAAGAGCAGCGTGTCTACCGATTTCACCATGGCGGCTTGGCTTACTTGAAATAATAATAGTCGATTCATGTTGAATCGTCGAGATTCGACGATTCAACATGGATCGATGAATAAATACTCGTGTCTAGTCTAAATTAGACATATATATTTTATTTGAATGCTCAATCAATGATCTATCGTCATAGGGTTCAGTTTTAACAATCAATTTTCACGTCCTATAAAATTTTTCCGTAACAGTTAGAACTGGATAGTTTTGCTCTCATATGAGATATAGAACTCAGAATGGAATCGTCTTTTTTTTATCTTTTTTTGATGATTTTGTTCATGGATACAAAAAAAATGGATTTTAGTAACGAACAAAATCAAATAACTATACCTACTATTTCATATGTATCACAATTTCATCATTAAATCAAGAAATTTTTCTAACAATTTCGATACCTTACTTATTATTATTAAATATTACTATTCCCTATTGTGTAAATAATTCTACATTTATGATAACATATTTCTCAAATCAATTAGGTTTTGGGGCTAGGCATATAACAAAAGAATTTCAATCTCTATTACAATTGTACTTTTTCCAATTTATTCGATTTTTCTATTGAAAAAAGTACAATTGATAGGAAAAAAACAACCATCTCATGAATTAAATATATATACTCTAATGAAAAGAAAAAATAATACTTAGAACCCCGTACCGTAGCATCTGTCTATTGCTAATTCTTTTGTCTTTTATCTATAGTAATAATTCTGTCTATAGACAAAAGAATTGGTATTCCACATACCGCAACAGTTATTATTAACTAATATGCAAGAGTTCATTAGTTAATGTGAATCATTCATCTTAAAAAGTTTAAATTTTTGCGTGTTGTGTGTATTCAAATTATTCCAGGGCTTTATTATTTTTTTGTTGCACAAAAAAACTTTTTGAATGCCTAGTAGAAACCGATTTAGCTAAAGAAAAAGCTTTTATTGCAGCTAAATACCCCCTTTTCTTCCAAATATTTCTACGAATACGTTTTTTTGATATAGAAGTGCGTTTTTTTGGAACCGCCATTAAAAAAAAAGTTACTAATTTTTATTGTTCTATGTGAAAGACATGTATTGTTAAAAAAAAAATAGATTGTTCTTTCTTTTTATCTATACTTATTGCACCAATAATAGTTTTATTTTCGTTTTTTTTTTCATTTTCATAAAACATTTCATAACATACAAATATATAATAATAAATCATAGATAAATTCTATATAACTATATAAATATATACATATATATCATATAACATATCGTATTAACACTGGTTAATACTTGGTTAATACTAAAGTAGTTAAACAAAAGATTCCCTGGATCTTAATAAACAAAAGTTTTACTTATTAGATTTGAAGCCAATTAATAAAATTCGTAACATTTCAAATAAATTAACTAAAATAACATAAATTAACTAAAATAACTAGGTTTTTCACTTTTTTGAGTCGAGTTATTAGTGGCCAATATGATCCATATTCGAATCAAATATCAAATACTGTTTTGGTGTAACTTTTTCTTTACTTAAATTTAGTATATACTAGTAGTATGATTCAAAATTTCATATTTTGTATCTTAATTAAGTATCTATCTTTACTATTGAGCAGTAATATTTTCTTAGTTATTTGATCATATTATTTGCTATTTGCTTTGCCAACCGATTGTAATTTTTTTTTATTGTTCCCTTGGAATAATTGGTGAATTGAAAACAATTAAATTTTCAATTTATAAAATATAAAATAAGAGAAAAATTCGAATTTCTTTTTTTATGGAACATACATATCAATATGCGTATATAATACTCTTTCTTCCACTTCCAGTTACTATGTCAATAGGATTTGGACTTCTGTTTGTTCCGACAGCAACAAAAAATATTCGTCGTATGTGGGCTTTTGTTAGTGTTTTACTGCTAAGTATGGTTATGGGGTTTTCGGTCAATCTGGCTATTCAGCAAATAAATGGAAGTTTTATCTATCAATATCTATGTTCTTGGACCATCAATAATGATTTTTCCTTAGAGTTCGGATACTTGATCGATCCACTTACTTCTATTATGTCATTACTAATTTCTACTGTTGGAATCATGGTTCTTATGTATAGTGACAATTATATGTCTCACGATCAGGGATATCTGAGATTTTTTGCTTATATGAGTTTTTTCAATACTTCCATGTTGGGATTAGTTACTAGTTCCAATTTGATACAAATTCATATTTTTTGGGAACTAGTGGGAATGTGTTCCTATTTATTAATAGGTTTTTGGTTCACACGACCTATTGCAGCAAGTGCTTGTCAAAAAGCTTTTGTAATTAATCGTGTAGGTGATTTTGGTTTATTATTAGGAATCTTAGGTTTTTATTGGATAACAGGTAGTTTAGAATTTAGAGATTTGTTCGAAATAGTTAATAACTTGATCCATAATAATGGGGTCAATTTAAAATTTGCTATTTTATGTGCCTGTTTATTATTTCTTGGTGCAGTTGCTAAATCCGCACAATTTCCCCTTCACGTGTGGTTACCTGATGCTATGGAGGGACCTACTCCCATTTCGGCTCTTATTCATGCTGCTACTATGGTAGCAGCCGGAATTTTTCTTGTAGCACGACTTCGTCCTCTTTTTATAGTCATACCTTACATAATGAATCTCATTTCTTTAATAGGTATAATAACACTATTATTAGGAGCTACTTTGGCTCTTGCTCAAGGAGACATTAAAAGAAGTTTAGCCTATTCGACAGTGTCTCAATTGGGTTATATTATGTTAGCCCCAGGTATAGGTTCTTATCGAGCTGCTTTATTTCATTTGATCACTCATGCCTATTCTAAAGCTTTATTGTTTTTGGGATCCGGATCTATTATTCATTCAATGGAACCTGTTGTTGGATATTCGCCGGATAAAAGTCAGAATATGGTTCTTATGGGTGGTTTAAAAAAATATGTTCCAGTTACAAGAATCACGTTTTTATTAGGTACACTTTCTCTTTGTGGTATTCCACCTCTTGCTTGTTTTTGGTCCAAAGATGAAATTCTTACTGATAGTTGGTTGTATTCACCAATTTTCGCAATAATAGCTTATTTCACAGCAGGATTAACCGCATTTTATATGTTTCGAGTGTATTTACTTACTTTTGATGGCTGTTTGCGCGTTCATTTTCAAAATTATAGTAGCACTAAGCGTAGCTTGTTCTGTTCAATGTCTGTATCTGTATGGGGGAGAGAACCACTTAAAATAGACAATGAAAATTTACCTTTCTTAATCTTAAAAAGAAATATTAATAATAAGGTATTCTTTTTTTCATTTTTTTCAAAGGGTACATATAAAAATAAAATTTATAATAATGTAATAAATCGGATGCAATACTTTCGTACGTACTTTCAAAATAAATACACTTACATGTATCCTCATGAATCGGAAAATACTGTGCTATTTCCTCTGCTTGTATTAGTACTATTTACTTTGTTCGTTGGATTAATAGGAATTCCTTTTAATCAAGGAGTAATATATTTTGATATATTATCGAAATGGTTAACTACATTGACAAACCCTTTCCAAGAGAATTCTGTGGATTGGTACGAATTTTTGACGAATGCTATTTTTTCAGTAAGTGTATCCCTTTTCGGACTATTCATAGCATCCATT